ATTTCATTTACTTGCAATTTTTTTTTTGAAAAAAAGGATTGGCTGAACTTGAAAATTTACTCATTGAATGAGTAAACGATTGAATCGGATTCGGTTGGGCGGTACCAACTAAATCGAGTGCTATCTCCCATTTATCTCTTATTGAATTAACTGATCAACTTGCTATCGGACATTTATTTTCGATTTGGTATTATTCCAAAAAGGATTTCGACATATTTCACTTTATTATAATTATGAGAATCAATCCTACTACTTCTAGCCCTGCGGTTTCCACACTTGAAGAAAAAAAACTAGGGCGTATCGCTCAAATTATTGGCCCAGTACTGGATGTCGTTTTTCCCCCGGGCAAAATGCCTAATATTTATAACGCTTTGGTAGTTAAGGGTCGAGATACTGTCGGTCAGCAAATTAATGTGACTTGTGAGGTACAACAATTATTAGGAAATAATCGAGTTAGAGCTGTAGCTATGAGTGCTACAGATGGGCTGATGAGAGGAATGGAAGTGATTGACACGGGAGCTCCTCTAAGTGTTCCAGTCGGCGGAGCTACTCTCGGGCGAATCTTCAACGTTCTTGGAGAGCCTGTTGATAATTTAGGTCCTGTAGATACTCGCACAACATCTCCTATTCATAGATCTGCGCCTGCCTTTATACAGTTAGATACGAAATTATCAATCTTTGAAACAGGTATTAAGGTGGTAGATCTTTTAGCTCCTTATCGCCGTGGAGGAAAAATCGGACTATTTGGGGGAGCTGGAGTAGGTAAAACAGTACTCATCATGGAATTGATCAACAACATTGCCAAAGCTCATGGAGGCGTATCCGTATTTGGCGGAGTAGGAGAGCGTACTCGTGAAGGAAATGATCTTTACATGGAAATGAAAGAATCCGGAGTAATTAATGAAAAAAATCTTGCAGAATCAAAAGTAGCTTTAGTCTATGGTCAAATGAATGAACCGCCGGGAGCTCGTATGAGAGTTGGTTTGACTGCCCTAACTATGGCAGAATATTTCCGGGATGTTAATGAACAAGATGTGCTTCTATTCATCGACAATATCTTTCGTTTTGTCCAAGCAGGATCAGAAGTATCCGCATTATTAGGGAGAATGCCTTCTGCAGTGGGTTATCAACCTACCCTTAGTACAGAAATGGGTTCTTTGCAAGAAAGAATTACTTCTACCAAAGAGGGATCTATAACTTCGATCCAAGCAGTTTATGTACCTGCGGACGATTTGACCGACCCTGCTCCTGCCACTACATTTGCACATTTAGATGCTACTACCGTACTATCAAGAGGATTAGCTGCCAAGGGTATTTATCCAGCAGTAGATCCTTTAGATTCAACGTCAACTATGTTACAACCTCGGATCGTTGGCGAGGAACATTATGAAACTGCGCAAAGAGTTAAGCAAACTTCACAACGTTACAAAGAACTTCAGGACATTATAGCTATTCTTGGGTTGGACGAATTATCCGAGGAGGATCGTTTAACTGTAGCAAGAGCACGAAAAATTGAGCGTTTCTTATCACAACCCTTCTTCGTGGCAGAAGTATTTACTGGTTCTCCAGGAAAATATGTTGGTCTTGCAGAAACAATTAGGGGGTTTCAACTGATCCTTTCCGGAGAATTAGATGGTCTGCCCGAGCAGGCTTTTTATTTGGTGGGTAACATCGATGAAGCTACCGCGAAAGCTATGAACTTAGAAGTGGAGAGCAATTTGAAGAAATGACCTTAAATCTTTGTGTACTGACTCCTAATCGAATTATTTGGGATTCAGAAGTGAAAGAAATCATTTTATCTACAAATAGTGGCCAAATTGGTGTATTACCGAACCACGCCCCTATTGCCACGGCTGTAGATATAGGTCTTTTGAGAATACGCCTCAACGACCAATGGTTAACGGTGGCTCTGATGGGTGGTTTTGCTAGAATAGGGAATAATGAGATCACCATTTTAGGAAATGATGCGGAGATGAGTACTGACATTGATCCGCAAGAAGCTCAACAAACTCTTAAAATAGCTGAAGCTAACTTGAGTAGAGCTGAGGGTAAGAGACAGGTGATTGAAGCGAATCTAGCTCTCAGACGAGCTAGGACACGAGTAGAGGCTGTCAATGTTATTTCCTACTAGTCAATACATCAAAATAATCAAAAGAAGTTTTTTAGAAGTTCTTTTTTATACACCACATTTAGATTCTGCCAATTGAAGACAATCAAGTCTAATCTGATACAACGAAAAAAGGAGGATGGGTAGAAAAACTTATTAGATACCATTGCATTGACTCCGGTATCTAATAAGTTCTACCTACTATTGGATTTGAACCAATGACTCCTGCCGTATGAAAGCAATACTCTAACCACTGAGTTAAGTAGGTAATTTATCACCGCAAAAGAAGACCCATCACCTCGGGGATTATAGATAGAATATAATTTCTAAGCAATACCAATCTGTTAACAGTAAACGGATCAAAGAGTTATCATGTGAGATTAGGAAATATCCATCTTGACAAGAAATTATCTATATGTTAAGATATCTATGACAAGGGCTATAGCTCAGTTAGGTAGAGCACCTCGTTTACACGTGCGCCAATGCTTTTCAAGGGAGCTTATTATGCAATGAACATAGTTGATCTTATTGAAAAATCAATGTCTTACTCCATAGATTCGAGAGAACAATAGCATGACAAATATTTGGTTCGGTCCGATTTTGGTGCGAATTTAGGTGCCAAATCAAATAGAACCCGTCATTGATTTGATAGTTGATAAGGTAAATACCCAGCCCATTCAATGCTAGGCATAATGAGTATAAGGGCTTCAAAAAAACCTCCTTTCATCCTATGAACTTTAAGGTGTATGAAGTCTCATATTCGACTCTTGCAGCGGAACGATAGAGACTCCATTTAACTTAGGTTGATCTAAGCCGAAGGCAGACCTAAGTCAAGGTAACCCTTCTTTGAAACACTTTGGTATTGCTACTAGATCTGAATACAAATAATGAATCAGAGCACATGGAGCCAGCTCATTATCTTCCTGTAAAGAAAAAATATGGTGGACTAACTGATCTTTACATCAGTTGATGAAAGAGCCCAATGCAACAAACAAAATGCATGTTGGGTCTTTGAAACAGTTCGAATCATTTCGATAATAATCAGTTTGATCTGTTTTACCGAGAAGGTCTACGGTTCGAGTCCGTATAGCCCTAATACATTCTATTTGTCTATTTTTGTATAGACATTCTATTTTTGTTTAGTATAGTTTTCATTTCCTCATTAGTACTTGTTTATAGACTGGACAGACCAGACCATTGGTTGTTTCATAGAAATGAAATGAAAGCATTACCACATATTCATGTAAATACATAGGTACCTGAAAATAAAAACAATAATTCATTCCAATGGATCTAATCAGATCAGTATGTGTCAAATCTAGGACAAGAAAAAGAAAGAAAATATAATAGTTCGATGCATTAGATTGTGTTTACGTATTTGTATTTGTATAAAATCAATAGAAACAACGACGATCCTTTACCTGGATTTTAATGAAAAGAATACTTCGAATATGTTAGAAATCCCTAGACATTTTTTACCCCCCCCCCCAAAATTATTGGTTTTGATAATAACTATGTTATGTTTGATATTATTTTTTGATAATATTTCATTATCTTATTTCATTTTATTATTTATACATTACATAAATTATATATTTACATATAATTTATATAAGAAATATATATTTCTAAATATAAATTACAAAGAAATAAATATAAGGAAATATCAAGAAAAAAACAAAAACATAGTATTACGTTTCAGAATTATGAAACATAGTTATAGTATTACTATTCATTAGAATACATTAGTAATAGAATATTCTATTAGGTTAGATTAGTATATTTTAGTATTTAATTAAATTATTTTTATTATTTAGAATTTTTTTATTTAATATTTTTTAATCTTATATCTATTTTTTTATAGAGAATAGAGAAAGCGAGACAAAGTGAGAGAGTTTTGTTTGTGTAAGAGCGCCTTATTTCTACACCATATCTAAATAGAATCAAAATCAAAAACGGAATCCCGATTCCGTTGGATGAATCTCTAAACAAGACATGCCACGCAGCAAACAAACTCTGAACTATACACTTTGATTTGATTAAAAAAAATTCTTGTTTCACCTAGGAAAACAAGTTCTGGATGAATTGACAATGCCAACTAGAATAATTAAGCATATTCCACATTAATAGGAGTACATTTATGTTTCTGCTTCACGAATATGATATTTTATGGGCATTTCTAATAATATCAAGCGTTATTCCTATCTTGGCATTTGTAATTTCAGGAGTTTTAGCCCCGGTTAGTAAAGGACCAGAGAAGCTCTCTAGTTATGAATCGGGCATAGAACCTATGGGAGACGCTTGGTTACAATTCCGAATCCGCTATTACATGTTTGCTCTAGTTTTTGTTGTTTTTGATGTTGAAACGGTCTTTCTTTATCCATGGGCAATGAGTTTCGATGTATTGGGTGTATCTGTATTTATCGAAGCTTTAATTTTCGTGCTTATCCCAATTGTGGGTTCAGTTTATGCATGGCGAAAGGGAGCGTTGGAATGGTCTTAACTGAGTATTCAGACAATAAAAAAAAAAAGGAAGGAAAAAATTACATTGAGACAGTTATGAATTTGATTGAGTTTCCGTTACTTGACCAAACAACCCCCAATTCAGTTATTTCAACTACATCGAATGATCTTTCGAATTGGTCAAGACTCTCCAGTTTATGGCCGCTTCTATATGGTACCAGCTGCTGTTTCATTGAATTTGCTTCATTAATAGGCTCGCGATTCGACTTTGATCGTTATGGGTTGGTACCAAGATCAAGTCCTAGGCAAGCGGACCTAATTTTAACAGCCGGCACAGTCACAATGAAAATGGCTCCCTCTTTAGTGAGATTATATGAGCAAATGCCTGAACCAAAATACGTCATTGCTATGGGAGCCTGTACTATTACAG